CGTTTCCTGCTGCTGTTTGAGCAGCAAATGGTGTCCCTCTTCTTGTACCCTTGAATCCACAAGTACCGGCCGAGGACCAAGAAACAACCCGACCCCGTACATCTGTAACAGTCACAATGGTATTGTTGAAACTTGCTTGAACATGAATAACTCCCTTTGGTAGTCTACGTGTACTTTTACGTGAACCAATACGTCCATTCCTACGTGAACCAATTCTTGGTATAGGTTTTGCCATATTTTAGCATCTCATAAATATGAGTCAGAGATATATGGATATATCCATTTCATGTTAAAACAGATCTTTTATTTTTATTTGTACATTTGGGGTCCTTTAGAGAGTTCCTTTTAGAAAAATTATCCTTGTCTTTGTTTATGTCTTGGGTTGGAACAGATTACGATAATTCGTCCCCGCCTACGGATCAGTCGACATTTTTCACAAATTTTACGAACAGAGGCCCTGATTTTCATATTTTGCATTCCTTAACTTAAACTTAATTCCTAATCTACTTCGTGGAAGAAAATAAGTTTCTTGAAATTTCATTTAAAATCTCGACTTGTATCTCCCCAAAAGTAATCTTAAATCACCTAATCGTTCGAGTTCGAATCTTTGTTGCGGAGTCTAAAAATTATACGCCCTCGAGTTGAATCATAACGACTTACCTCAATTTTGACTCTATCTCCTGGTAGTATCCGTATAAAACTACGTCGGATCCTTCCTGAAACATAACCTAGAATCAGATCTTCATTATCTAAACGAACCCGGAACATACCGTTGGGAAGTGATTCAGTAATTAAACCTTCATGAACCCATTTTTGTTCCTTCATTCCAGGTAAAACCCCCTTGAAATATCAACTAATGGAGGAGGAGTGATATTAGATAACTCTTTATCTTTTTTTTTTTCACAAATAATCAATTTCATATCTAATTTTGATAGTCGAAGGATTACCATATATAACACAAGATTTCTCCCCCGATTCCTTCTAATCGAGCTTCTCGGTCTGTCATTATACCTCGAGAAGTAGAAATAATTACAATCCCTATACCACCTAAAATTCTAGGAATTCTTTGATAGTTAGAATAGATTCGTAGACCAGGTCGACTTATCCGTTTTAAATTTAAAATAGTTTGAGATGGCCCCTTCCTATTTCTTCTATGTTGTAGGGTTAAAACCAAAAAATCTTTGTTGTTTTCCCGATGTTTTCTCACGTTTTCTATAAAACCTTCTCTTAAAAGTATTTTTACAATGCTTTCAGTGATGCTAGTAGATGATATTCGAACCGTTACTTTTCTATGCATGTCAGCATTTCGTATAGAGGTTATTATGTCAGCAATAGTGTCCCTACCCATAATGAACTAAAATTTGTGGTTCCTCAAAATTTTGATATAATAAACATGATATTTTTTGTTATGAAGTAACATTATTAAAGGTATATACGTGAGACACAATCTATTAATCATTCAAACAAAATACTCTACTATACCTTTATAACTCTATATGATGATGATGTTCTTATCTTATAATACTTCAGGGGCTAATGACACTATTTTAGTAAAATTTAACTTTCTTAATTCTCGGGCGATCGCACCAAAAACTCGAGTTCCTTTTGGATTTCCTTCTTCATCAATGACAACTGCAGCATTGTCATCATATCGTATTATCATACCATTATCGCGTTTGAGTTCTTTACAAGTACGTACAATTACAGCTCTTATCACTTCCGATCTTTTTAGGGGCATATTTGGTACTGCTTCTTTGATCACAGCAACAATAACATCACCAATATGAGCATATCGGCGATTACTAGCTCCTAGTATTCGAATACACATCAATTCTCGGGCCCCGCTGTTATCTGCTACATTCAAATAGGTCTGGGGTTGAATCATATCATTTTTTTTATCTGTTCTTTCAATGCAAAACAAAAGGGGCTAAAAAAAAAAAGAAACCTGCAATTGCTTTTTTATTCCAAGAACTCTTTCTTTTGGTTATACGTTTCTATCACGAAATAATGAATTGAGTTCGTATAGGCATTTTGGATGCCGCTATTGAAATAGCCTTTCGAGCTATATTTTCTGCTACTCCACCCATTTCATAAAGTATTCTACCTGGTTTAACAACAGCTACCCAATATTCGGGAGATCCTTTACCCGACCCCATACGTGTTTCCGCAGGTCTTACTGTAACGGGTTTGTCTGGAAATATACGTACCCATATTTTTCCACCACGGCGGGCATTTCGTGTCATTGCTCGTCTCCCTGCTTCTATTTGTCTAGATGTGATCCAAGCGGGTTCAAGTGCCTGAAGAGCATATCGACCGAAACAAATAGAATTACCTCGATACGATATTCCCCTCATTCTTCCTCTATGTTGTTTACGGAATCTGGTTCTTTTGGGGTTATAGTTGATGGTTGTTTCGCAATGCCATCTCTACTACAGAACTGGACATGAAAGTTTCTTCTCATCCAGCTCCTCGCGAATCAAAACAATTGAAAAAAAAGTCG